AGACAAAGAATAATAAACTTGTAATTACCTTGCATTTCTATTTACATTCTATCTATTGATAGAACACAAAGAACAAACTCTTTCATTCCTCTTTGTCTTCAATCAAAACAAAAAAGAAATACCTCTAATTTTATAAGGTTAAATAAAAAATAAAAAATTCGATTGTTAATTTGATATAAGATAATTGCTATGCTTAGTGTGTGACTCGATGGTTTTTGATTTTTAGGGAAAGGATTCAAAAAAAAAATAGGCCGACTCCTATTATGAATTAATAAGTATAGAACTAATAACCAATATAGAACTAATAACCAACTCATCGCTTTGCATTATCTGGATTCAAAGAAGCAGTCAAGATATGATATAGTAATCATATAATTGCAGCAATTGCAATTGATTTTTTTTTTCAGAAAAAAAAATCAATCTGATTATTTTATTCTAAAACAAAATAGAAAATAATGCAGATAAATGGAAGGTTGAAAGAAAGAAAAAAAAAAAAAGAAAAAAAAATATCAATGATATATGATTCCAATATGTAAGGTCTATGATTCATTTTATAAAAGCCAATGAATGTAATAAAGCATCAATAGAGATTGATCTAGAATTAAATGAATCTATTCATAGAACAAAAAATCAAGAGCCTGGAGCCAATAAAGACTGAGAAAATTGACTCAATAACAAATTTCATTCAATTTTATTTTATTCAGGACTCCGTTGTAAAAGTAGGACCTAACCATTAATTGGGAAGTGGTGGGAACGACGGAACCAATAAATCAGTACTGATTTATTGGGCAGGATGGCGAAAGAAAAGAAAGGAACCAGTAGACAATTCATTTCTATTTAGTCTTTATTCTAAAAGCTAATGGATTACTTCCACAAATGAAATAATTATTGAAATAGTAAAATAATTATTGAAATAGTAAATATTCGCCTGCGAAGGTTTTTATGTTATTAAATTTAACAATTTTAAACAAAACAATCTGATAACATATTGACTATATAAAATATATAAACAGAATGAAAACCAGAAATCAAATACATAGTCATATAAAATTCGATAGAATAGAAAATAGAATAATACCAAAATATACAAATTTATAATAATACAAATTTATAATAACAGGGGAAATCCCACCAAATACCATGCTTTAGTATAGTATATTATTACATGTATATTTTTTTAATCATTTCATTCGCGAGGAGCTGGATGAGAAGAAACTCTCATGTCCGGTTCTGTAGTAGGGATGGAATTGATAAACGACCATCTACTATAACCCCAAAAGAACCAGATTCCGTAAGCAACATAGAGGAAGAATGAAAGGAATGTCTTATCGGGGTAATTGTATTTCTTTCGGTAGATATGCTCTTCAGGCACTTGAACCCGCTTGGATTACATCTAGACAAATAGAAGCGGGACGACGAGCAATGACAAGAAATGCGCGCCGCGGGGGAAAAATATGGGTACGTATATTTCCTGACAAACCTGTTACTGCAAGACCTACGGAAACACGTATGGGATCGGGGAAAGGATCCCCCGAATATTGGGTAGCTGTCGTTAAACCTGGCAGAATACTTTATGAAATGGGCGGAGTAACAGAAAATATAGCTAGAAAGGCTATTTCAATAGCAGCGTCAAAAATGCCTATACAAACTCAATTCATTATTTCGAGATAGGAATAGAAAAACCAAAGGAAAAAGTCCTTTAGGATTAAAAAAACAAAAATCGAACGTTTTTTTTTTTTGAACAAAAATATTTCTTTTTTTTTTTCCCTTTAGCATTGAAATAACAGATTAAAAAAATGATATGATCCAATCTCAGACCCATTTGAGTGTAGCAGATAACAGTGGAGCCCGAAAATTAATATGTATTCGAATCATGGGGACTAGTAATCGGCGATATGCACATATCGGTGACATTATTGTTGCTGTAATCAAAGAAGCCGTACCAAATTCACCTCTAGAAAGATCCGAAGTAATCAGAGCTGTAATTGTACGTACTTGTAAAGAACTCAAACGTGACAACGGCATAATAATAAGATATGATGACAATGCTGCAGTTGTCATTGATCAAGACAGAAACCCAAAAGGAACTAGAATTTTTGGTGCAATCGCCCGGGAATTGAGACAGTTAAATTTCACTAAAATAGTTTCATTAGCACCTGAAGTATTGTAAGATAAAACATTGTAAGATATAAGATGAGACCCCGATATAGTTATAGTATTTGAATGGAATTAATTAAAGTAAATTAGAATAAATTAGAAAATGAATTAAAAAAAAATTAATTAAAAATGAAAGAAATTAGTAGATTGGAGTTCATGCATATACCTCTAAAATAATAAAAAAAAATGAATTCATATGATAAAAAGAAAACAAACAAAAAAAAGAAAAATATGTTGATTATATCAAAATTATGAGGCACCAATAAATTTAGTTTATCATGGGGAGAGACACTATTGCTGACATAATAACCTCTATACGAAATGCGGACACGGATAGAAAAGGAACTGTCCGACTAGCATTTACTAACATCACCGAAAAAATTATTAAAATACTTTTGCAAGAAGGTTTTATTGAAAATGTGAGGAAACATCAGGAAGGTAAGAAATTTTTTGTTGTTTTAACTCTACGACATAGAAGAAATAGGAAAGGATCGTATGGAACTAATCTAAATTTAAAACGAATAAGTCGGCCTGGTCTACGAATCTATTCTAACTATCAAAAAATTCCTAGAATTCTAGGCGGGATGGGGATTGTAATTCTTTCTACCTCTCGGGGTATAATGACAGACCGAGAGGCTCGACTAGAAAAAATCGGTGGAGAAATCTTGTGTTATATATGGTAATCTTTCCTCTCGGATATCAAAATTTTATCCGGACTTCCTGTTTGTGAAAAAAAAAAAATAGAAAGAAGAAAGAAAAGGGTTCGAATATTATTTTTATTATTTTTCCTGCATTATATTAATTGATACTTGATACTTCACGAGGTTTTAGCTGGAATGAAAGAATAAAAATAGAGTCAAGTCAAGAGGGTTTAATTGTTGAATCACTTACTAATGGTATCTCTCAAGTTTGTTTCGATAATGAAGATCGGATTTTAGGTTCTGTTTCAGAAAAAATCCGACATAGTTTTGTTTTATCCGTAGACTACTAAGGCATAGAGTAAAAATGAAAATGGAAGTAAGCCGATATGATTCGACCAGAGAACGTCTAATCTATAGACTACACAACAAAAATTCGAATGATTGGGTAGTTTTTTTTTTTCAACTTCCTTATTCCTTTCATTTTCATAGAAATAGAATTCCAGATTGGAAAATTTAACGAAACTTATTTTCTTCAAAAACACATGTATATTCAAAATTAAGGAATGACAAATATGAAAATAAAGTCCTCCGCTCGTAAAATTTGTGAAAAATGCCGACTAATACGTAGACGGGGACGAATTAGAGTAATTTGTTCCAATCCGAGACATAAGCAAAGGCAAGGCTAGTCCTTCGAAACCGGGACTCTTTATCTTCTTTATCTTTAAGGCATCCGATATATAAATAAAAAAAGAAGATTGATTTTGACATGACATGGATATATCCATAGACACCTGGCTTCTATTTATAAGATGATAACATAAAATATGGCAAAACCTTTACCTAGAATTGGTTCGCGCAGGAATGGCCGTATTAGTTCACGTAAGAATGCGCGTAAAATACCAAAAGGAGTTATTCATGTTCAAGCAAGTTTCAACAATACTATTGTGACGGTTACAGACGTACGGGGGGGGGTGATCTCATGGTCTTCCGCCGGAATGTGCGGGTTCAGAGGCACAAGAAGAGGGACACCATTTGCTGCTCAAACCGCAGCTGGAAATGCTATTCGGACAGTAGTGGATCAAGGTATGCAACGAGCTGAAGTCATGATAAAAGGCCCCGGTCTCGGACGAGATGCGGCATTAAGAGCTATTCGTAGAAGTGGTATATTATTAAGTTTCGTCCGGGATGTAACTCCTATGCCACATAATGGCTGCAGGCCCCCTAAAAAACGACGTGTGTAAAAATCTAAACATTGTAAACATTGTAAAAATATAAACATTGAAGAGATTTCAAGAGAAATAAATAATTCAATGATTTGATCAAAAATAACAAACATTCTTATGGTTCGAGAGAAAGTAACAATATCTACTCGGACACTACAGTGGAAGTGTGTTGAATCAAGAGCCGACAGTAAACGTCTTTTTTATGGACGCTTTATTATGTCTCCGCTTATGAAGGGTCAAGCGGACACAATAGGCATTGCGATGCGAAGGGGTTTGCTTGGAGAACTAGAAGGAACGTGTATCACACGCGCAAAATCTGAGAAAATACCACACGAATTTTCTACCCTAGCAGGGATTCAAGAATCAGTACATGAAATTTTAATGAATTTGAAAGAAATTGTATTGAGAAGCAATTTGTATGGAACTTGTGACGCGTCTATTTGTGTCAAAGGCCCTGGATATGTAACTGCTCAAGATATCATCTTACCACCTTCGGTGCAAATCGTTGATAATACACAGCATATAGCTATTCTAACGGAACCAATTGACTTGTGTATTGGCTTACAAATCGAAAGGACTCGTGGCTACTGTATAAAAAGAAAATCGCCAAATAACTTTCAAAATGGAAGTTATCCAATCGATGCTGTATTCATGCCCGTTCGAAATGTGAATCATAGTGTTCATTCTTATGGAAATGGGAATGAAAAGCAAGAGATACTTTTTCTAGAAATATGGACAAATGGGAGTTTAACTCCTAAAGAAGCACTTCATGAAGCCTCTCGGCATTTGATTGATTTATTTATTCCTTTTTTACAGGCAGAAGAAGAAAACTTACATTTAGAAAAAAGCCAACATAAGAGTACTTTACCCCTTTTTACTTTTCATAATAAATTGGCTAAACTAAAGAAAAATCAACAAGAAATAGCATTGAAATATATTTTTATTGACCAATCAGAATTGACTCCTAAGATTTATAATT